AAGCATAACAGACATTTTGTTCTTGGAGATAATTGTATTTTAATTGAGTTTTTGATATAAGGAAAAAGGAAGAAAGTAAGTAAGGTATACAAAAAATCCTTCTTTTTCTTTGAACCCACCCAATCAAAAATCCTCCAATTCTCAAAGGAGAATAGAAGAAATCATACTTTCATACAATATCTTAATTGAATTCTATGTAATGATCAATAAATTTAGTTGAATTCTATATCTATATGTATAAAAATTCTAGTACCAATCTATTCTATAGATATTCGGACTGTAGTTGACAAAGAACCAATATCAATATTATTGTTTCTTAGTGTAAATTAGAAATTGAAATGGGGCGTGGCCAAGTGGTAAGGCAACGGGTTTTGGTCCCGCTATTCGGAGGTTCGAATCCTTCCGTCCCAGAGCATATCCATTTTTTATGCTCCATTATTCCCATACAAAGAAGTAGGCGGAGTTAATCCGCATTAATTTGAATATCTGTGTCTGTTTGAATATCATTAACAACTGATCAAATTCCATAACATATGGAACTATATTTTCTTTGAATCTCGTTTTATTTAGGTATTTAATGTTTGGCTCTAATGAAAAATTGGAAATCTATGTACCGATTGAGGCAGGGTTGATTTATCCTATCCCTTTTATTTTATTCAATTTATCCTATCCCTTTTATTCACTTTATGACAAGAGTCGATTGTTGAAATATTACTCAATCCCAAGTTAAACAAAATATATAGAAAATAAGGAAATGTATCGCTTATATGATATGTATCGTTCTATTTTAATAACAAAAATTTTGGGGTTTTTGTAAAAAAGATTTGTGATCCCTTAAATAATTTAAATTCTATATTCGAATTATAGAATATCTATAACAGTGACAACTAGTCTATCTGATAGATATGAAAAACCCTCCCTATTTTTTTTCAATTTTCATTTTCGTAATCAGATGAACAGAATAAAGATTCCCATTTTTTCTTACATCATTTTTTTATCCATCTCGGAAAAATGGGATTTCTTTCTTCTTTTCTTTGATCTATTTTAAATTAAATCAGTGATGAGTCAATTAAAAAAGAAAAACTGATCTTCCTATGAAGATCAAACGTGATACTTAATCATTGTTCAATTTTATTCAAATTAAATAAATAGGAAACTTTTTCAATTAGAACTATTTTTACTAAATTTTTTTAATGATTCCTTGTAAGTGGAATCTTCGGTACTTAAAAAGTAAGAAATCCTTTAATCAATCCTAGTGAGTCACTTGAAGATGCAGATTAAGTATTCGTTTATATATTTCTATTTCTTTCTATTTTCTATATATTATTTATGTATGTTAAAGATGTTTTCTTGCTAAGACTTTTTCAGAAAAACCGTTCCACATATCATATATAGAAGAAAAAGTCTAGATTACGATGTCGATGTACAACCGAACCAATGACTATTCATGATTCCATGATTGAATCAATTCCATACCGGTTCCAAATTAGAGGAATGTTATGGTAAAACTTCGTTTGAAACGATGTGGTAGAAAGCAACGTGCGACTTGAAGGACACGATCCGTTGTGGATTTTGACATCCACCATTTTCGATTTATCTAGGAATGAGGGTGCTCTTGGCTCGACATTGTTTGTTCTGTTACACTCGATTTTTGTTGGGTTGTAAATAGTCCACGATGGAGCTCGAGTAGAAAGGATTAATTAATTTCTCGGGGGCAAGGATCTAGGGTTAATGCCAATAAATCGGAACAACTTCGTAAATGTATCTTCCATATATAGAAATCGAAAGCATCCAAGTCGAGCAAGTTTTCAATTCGAAAGTAAAGCTTGTTGGAATTTATTCAACTTTTTCGATTCAAAGTGTATCACTCGTGAATCAACTGTCCATAGGATTCTTTGATAGAAAGAAATCAAAAAGGGTATGTTGCTGCCATTTTGAAAGGATTAAGAAGCACCGAAGTAATGTCTAAACCCAATGATTAAAAATAAGAATAAAGGATCGCAGAACAAGGAAACACCGTTTTAATTGTCTCGCTAGTCTCAATAACTGGATCAGATTAAAGACTCCAAATAGAATTTGAAACGAGAGAAACAAAAGGGGGTAAAGACCACTCAATAAATGAAATTTACTAAGGATTTTTCCTTTGAGCTAGTTGAGAGTTAGCCAACTTGAGTTATGAGTACGAGTGGTTTCTTTTTCATTTTCAAGAAGAAAAAAAAAGACGGAAATCATAGTCTAATTGATTTTATAGGCCGATTTGTCATTTTATTTATTAGAATTGCATACATAGACAAAATGTCGAATCAAATCATTTTTTCTCGAGCCGTACGAGGAGAAAACTTCCTATACGGTTCTAGGGGGGGTATTGTTGATCTACATCTATCCTAATGAGCCGTCTATCGAATCGTTGCAATTGATGTTCGATCCCGAAGAGAAGGAAAAGATCTTAGAAAGGTGGGATTTTATGATCCAATGAAGAATCAAACTTATTTAAATGTTC